AGAGTTTGATCCTGGCTCAGGATAAACGCTGGCGGCATGCATAACACATGCAAGTTGAACGAAAGAATATTTGTTTTTTTTAAACAATATTCTTTAGTAGCGGACGGGTGAGTAATACATAAGAACCTACCTTTTGGAATAGAATAACTATTGGAAACGATAGCTAATACTATATAAAGCTGAGAAGTAAAACAAAAAATTGGCCAAAAGATGGGCTTATGGCTGATTAGCTAGTTGGTATGATAATAGCATACCAAGGCAAAGATCAGTAGCTGTTCTGAGAGGATGATCAGCCACACTGGGACTGAGACACGGCCCAGACTTCTACGGAAGGCAGCAGTGAGGAATTTTCCGCAATGGGCGCAAGCCTGACGGAGCAATGCCGCGTGAAGGACGAAGGCCTATGGGTTGTAAACTTCTTTTCTTAGAAAAGAAAAAAATGACGGTATCTAAGGAATAAGCATCGGCTAACTCTGTGCCAGCAGCCGCGGTAAGACAGAGGATGCAAGCGTTATCCGGAATTATTGGGCGTAAAGAGTCTGTAGGTTGTTTAAAAAGTACGTTGTTAAATATTAAGGCTTAACCTTAAAGAAGCAAAGTAAACTTTTAGGCTAGAGTTTGGTAGAGGCAAAGGGAATTCCCGGTGGAGTGGTGAAATACGAAGATATCGGGAGGAACGCCAAAGGCGAAAGCACTTTGCTGGGCCATATCTGACACTGAGAGACGAAAGCGAGGGTAGCGAATGGGATTAGATACCCCAGTAGTCCTTGCCGTAAACGATGGATACTAGATGTTGGATAAATATATTCAGTATCGTAGCTAACGCGTTAAGTATCCCGCCTGGGAAGTACGCTCGCAAGGGTGAAACTTAAAGGAATTGACGGGAACCCGCACAATTGGTGGGGTACGTGGTTTAATTCGATGCTACGCGAAGAACCTTACCAGGATTTGACATGTCATTTTACTTCTTTAATTTATTACTTTAATTTGTTTTAAATGGAAGTATTAAAAAAATGTACACAGGTGGTGCATGGCTGTCGTCAGCTCGTGTCTTGAGATGTTGGGTTAAGTCCCGCAACGAGCGCAACCCTTTTTCTGAGTTGCTTTAAATGATAGGAAACTCTGAATACTGTCGGTGTTAAGCCGAAGGAAGGTGAGGATGAGGTCAAGTCAGCATGCCCCTTATATCCTGGGCGACACACGTGCTACAATGGCCGGAACAAAGAGATGCAACTCCGCGAGGACAAGCTAACCTCAAAAATCCGGTCTTAGTTCGGATTGCAGGCTGCAACTCGCCTGCATGAAGTTGGAATCAATAGTAATCGCAGGTCAGCCACACTGCGGTGAATATGTCTCCGGGTTTTGTACACACCGCCCGTCACACCATGGAAATTTGTAACGCCCGAAATCATTACTCTAACCATTTTTTGGAGGGGGGTGCTTAAGGCGAGACTAGTAACTAGGGTGAAGTCGTAACAAGGTAGCCGTACTGGAAGGTGCGGCTGGATCATCTCCTTATATTAAAAAAAAACTGGGCTATTAGCTCAGTTGGTTAGAGCATACCCCTGATAAGGGTAAGGCCACTGGTTCAAATCCAGCATAGCCCAAAAATTAAAGGGAATGTAGCTCAGTTGGTAGAGTATTGCTCTTGCAAAGCAAAAGTCAGCGGTTCAAGTCCGCTCATTTCCACCAAATTAATGAATGGTCAAATTATTTAAAGCGTAAGATGAATACCTAGGCATCTAAAGGCGATGAAGGGCGTTATACCAGCGATAAGCTTCGGGGAGTTGGAATAATATGTAGATCCGAAGATTCCCGAATAGGGCAACCTTTTAAAACTTTTTATTGAATTCATAAATAAAAAAGAGGCAACCCAGTGAACTGAAACATCTTATTAACTGGAGGAAAAGAAAGCAAAAGCGATTTCCTTAGTAGTGGCGAGCGAAAAGGAAATAGCCTAAACTAATTATTGAAATTTAGGGTTTTGGATTATTATATAATTTAAATATTTTTAAATGAAACAATTGAATATTGTACCATAGATGGTGAAAGTCCAGTAATTTTTTAAATAAAAAAAAATTTTAATAATCCCGAGTAATACAGAACACGTGAAATTCTGTATGAATATACGAGGACCACCTCGTAAGGCTAAATACTCTTAGATGACCGATAGTGAAGAAGTACCGTGAGGGAAAGGTGAAAAGAATCCCGAAAGGGAGCTGAAATAGAATATGAAATCTTATGCTAACAATCAGTGGGAGATTTAAAATATTTAAATTGACCGCGTGCCTGTTGAAGAATGAGCCGGCGACTTAGAAAAAATGGCATGGTTAATTAATCTTTGGAGCCATAGCGAAAGCAAGTCTGAATAGGGCATTTTGTCACTTTTTCTAGACCCGAACCCGAGTGATCTAACCATGATCAGGGTGAAGCTTGGGTGACACCAAGTGAAGGCCCGAACCGACCGATGTTGAAGAATCGGCGGATGAATTGTGGTTAGCGGTGAAATACCAGTCGAACTCGGAGCTAGCTGGTTCTCCCCGAAATGCGTTGAGGCGCAGCAATATATTTTATCTATCTAGGGGTAAAGCACTGTTTCGGTGCGGGCTATGAAAATGGTACCAAATCGTGGCAAACTCTGAATACTAGAAAAGATGATATGTTAGTGAGACTATGGGGGATAAGCTCCATTGTCAAGAGGGAAACAGCCCAGACCACCAGTTAAGGCCCCAAAATAGTAATGTAGTGTTAAAGGAGGTGAAAATGCGAATACAACCAGGAGGTTGGCTTAGAAGCAGCCATCCTTTAAAGAGTGCGTAATAGCTCACTGGTCCTAGCGTTTTTGCGCCGAAAATGTACGGGACTTAATTACTTGCCGAAGCTGTGGGATTTAAATAAATCGGTAGGGGAGCGTTCTACTTTGGGGTGAAGTTATTATGAAAAATTTAATGGACTAAGTAGAAGTGAGAATGTCGGCTTGAGTAACGTAAACATTGGTGAGAATCCAATGCCCCGAAAATCTAAGGATTCCTTCACAAGGTTCGTCCATGAAGGGTGAGTCAGGCCCTAAGGTGAGGCCGAAAGGCGTAATCGATGGAAAACAGGTTAATATTCCTGTACTACTTTATTTTTGATACCAAGGGACAGAAAAAAAGAAAATTAACTAATTAAGGATTTTAGTTTATTATTAAAAAAAAAATATGAAAAAAAACTTATTTATTATTTTTTAATATATATATATTTATTTAATACATTTGTTTAATAAATTTATTTAAATTAAATATATAAATTTTTGATTTTTCTCAAGAAAAGCTTGTATTATCTAAAAAAATAAAGTACCTGTACCGCAAACCGACACAGGTAGATAGGTAGAGAATACTAAGGGGCGCGAGATAACTCTCTCTAAGGAACTCGGCAAAATAACCTCGTAACTTCGGGAGAAGAGGTACCAAGAATTTCAAATTTTTGGTCGCAGTGAATAGGCCCAGGCGACTGTTTATCAAAAACACAGGTCTCCGCAAAGTCGTAAGACAATATATGGGGGCTGACGCCTGCCCAGTGCCGGAAGGTTAAAGAAACAGGTTATTCTTTATTGAAAAAGCTTGTAACTGAAGCCCCGGTGAACGGCGGCCGTAACTATAACGGTCCTAAGGTAGCGAAATTCCTTGTCGGATAAGTCCCGACCCGCACGAAAGGCGTAACGATCTGGGCGCTGTCTCGGAGAGAGACTCGGTGAAATAGACATGTCTGTGAAGATGCGGACTTTTTACACCTGGACAGAAAGACCCTATGAAGCTTTACTGTAGCCTGAGATTGAATTTGGATTTTTTTTGCGCAGTCTAGGTGGGAGGCTTTGATTCTTTTTTTTTGGAAAAAGATGAGCCGTTATTGAGAGACCACCCTTAAAAAATTAAAATTCTAAGAGCGATCCTTGAAACAGGACTCTTTACAGTCTCAGGTGGGCAGTTTGACTGGGGCGGTCATCTCTTAAAAGGTAACAGAGATGTGCAAAGGTTCCTTCAGGCTGGACGGAAATCAGTTGTAGAGTGTAAAGGCATAAGGGAGCTTGACTGTAAGACTTACAAGTCAAACAGAGGCGAAAGCCGGCCTTAGTGATCCGACGGTACTGCGTGGAAGGGCCGTCGCTAAACGGATAAAAGTTACTCTAGGGATAACAGGCTGATCTTCCCCAAGAGTTCACATCGACGGGAAGGTTTGGCACCTCGATGTCGGCTCATCGCAACCTGGGGCGGTAGTACGTCCCAAGGGTTGGGCTGTTCGCCCATGAAAGCGGTACGTGAGCTGGGTTCAGAACGTCGTGAGACAGTTCGGTCCATATCCGGTGTAAACGTTAGAGCATTGAGAGGATTCTTTCATAGTACGAGAGGACCTGAAAGGACATACCTCTAGTATACCAGTTCTTATGCCAATAGGAAACGCTGGGTAGCTATGTATGGAGAAGATAACCGCTGAAAGCATCTAAGTGGGAAGCTCACCTCAAGATGAGTGCTCTCTTTTCTTTTAAAGAAATATCGGTTACGGTAAGACTAACCGTTAGATAGGTATTAAGTATAAGTCTAGTAATAGATGTAGCTAAAATATACTAAAAAACCGATTGTTTTTGACCATAACTACTATTAAACCCTAGTGTTCAAGTTTATATGGATAAAACCTTATACCATCCCGAACTAAGAAGTTAAACATATAAAAGGTTAAAATACTGAAAAGGAGGCTTTTTGGGAAAATAGCTTAATGCTAGGGATTTTATATATTATTGCCTGATAACTCAGGCAATAATATTAACTTCCTAGTTTAAATGCTTCTAAATAAATACCTAATAAAAAGCCACGCTTTATTAGTCTATAAATTACATTTATATTTAAAATTAATTTAATTATATTAGATTTTTTTTTTAAATTGTTAGAATAATAGTCATAATTAAAAAAACAACAAATTATACTAATACTTTCTGTTATTTGTTGAAGAAAAATATATGATTTTTTCGGTAAAATAAACATAAGATACAAATTAGGGTATTGTTTCAATAAATAATTAATTGGATGTATCATACTTCTTAATATTGAGTTATTTATATTTGAATCAATTATCAATTGTTGTGATAAAAAAAAAATATAACCTAATAATATAATCATTATTTTTTCTCTTAAAAGATATCTCCATCTTTTTTCATTTTTTTTTAATATATATATAATTTTTTGCAATTTGTTCATAATTTAAATTGTATTAAAAAATAAGAAAGAATTTAATCAAAAAAGAAATCTGTAATTTTTTTTATATGATTAATTACAAAATTTGACGGACTTTCATTTAAAATATAAGAATCTTCTTTACCTAATAATCTATTGGCAATATTATCATATGCAAAACCAGATATTGTATTATTTCCTTCTAATGCTAAAGGTTTTCCTTTATTAGTTGATATTATAACATTTTGGTCTTCAGGTATTGCACCTAATAGAGATAAACTTAACATCTCACAAACATCAGCTACTGACAACATAGTGTTATTTTGAATCATATCTATACGAACACGATTAACTAATAATTTAATATCAAAAATATCATTTGCTTCTAATAAACCAACAACTCTATCTGCATCACGAATAGCTGGTAATTCTGGCGTTGTTACTATTATTGCCTCATTTGCTGGTGCTATAGCATGTATAAATCCAACATCAATACCTGCAGGACAATCAATTAAAACAAAATCAAATTTTAGTTGTTGTAAAGCTGCAACTAGTTGACACATATGTTGTTGAGTTACATTATATTTTTGATTATTTTTGGAAATAGCTAATAAAGCTAAATTTTTTAATTGTTTATCACGTATAATTGCTTGTTCTAATCTACAACTACCATCAATTATATCCATGGCAGTGTAAGAAAGACGAGTTTCCAACCCTAATAATAAATCTAAATTTTTTAATCCAATATCAGCATCAATTAAAGCAACAGAACATCCTTTTTTTGCTAAACATACTCCTAAATTTGCAGTTGTTGTTGTTTTACCAACACCACCTTTTCCTGAAGTTACAACAATAACTCGAGAATCAATTGTTAATTCATTTTCATTATTTAATAATTTACTATTTTTTTCTTTTTCTAATAAATTGTCGTTATCATTATTTACTGGTTTTAAAACTTTTGTATCTTGATTAATTAAAATTCCAGCTTCTTCTCTTAATATGATAGGTATTGTATTATTTAATACTTTTTTATTTTTAATCATTGTTTTTGTCATAGAAGTTAACATTAATATGAAAAATATAAATATTTTTATATTTAGTATATATTAAATATAAAAATTATTCAATAAAAAGAATAATAAAAATTTAAATACATAGATCATAGGTTAATGAAAATTTAAAAGTTTTGTGCCAGGAGGGATTTGAACCCCCGACTTTATGGTTCGTAGCCATATACTCTAATCCACTGAGTTACAAGCACTTTAATTATGTATATAATATATATATGTTTACAAAACAATTAAATTTTATTTATTTTTTGTAAGCATATTGATCTTTTCCTATTAGGAAGGTAAAGGTTCAATTTCTTTTATTAAATAAATTAGGGTATTAAATTTTATTTAAAATTCTCAAAAATTAATTGTTTTTAAATATTTGACTTTTATATAATAAAAGTTATTATTTAAGTCCTTATATTTTAATAAATAGACTATGGCAGTTCCTAAAAAACGAAAATCAAAATCAAAAAAAAATATAAAGAAGAATCAATGGAAATTTAAAGCTTTAATTGAAGCGAAAAAAGCATTTGCTAAAGCAAAATCATTATTTTGTTTAAATAAAATGAAATAAAACTATATTTTTATCTTTTATATGGAAAATTTAAATAAAGAGAATATAAACAAGTTTGACATTAATAATAATAATAATGATCAAAAAGAAGAAATTAATACATGTTCTACTAATATTAACAAAAATATTTTGGAAGAAAATATAAATGAAGATTTTGATAACGATAAAATAGAAAATCGTTATGATGAAGATTTTAAAAGTAGTGCAGATAATATGCCTTTAAATGAAGATGACCATTATAATGATGACAAGTTTGAAATAGAAAATAAAGAAGAACTTGATAATGGTGAATTAGAAATAGAAAATATAGAAGAACTTCATAAAGGTTACAGAATTAAAGTACAAGAAGCGAGAAGAAGATTTTTTATAAAAGTAGGTATTGTTTTGTATTTAACTATTGTAACATCTTTTATAATATATCTCCCATTATATGCGTTATTTAAATTAATTTTACAATATAGCTGGGAAGAGATTAAAAAAATAGCCTTGAATCCTATAGCAATACATGCATATGTTTTCACTTTTAAATTATCTTTAATTGCTGCTTCATTAAATACAACATTTGGTTTTATAATTACTTGGTTACTTCATCGTTATGATTTTCAATATAAAGATGTTGTAGACATAGTTGTCGACTTACCGTTAGGTATTCCTACTTCTGTAGCTGGTATGACATTAACTTCTGTTTTTGGCAATTATGGATGGCTTGGCCCATTATTAAATACAATTAAATTTAAAATAATATATACTAAATATGGAGTATTGTTAGCTATGGTTTTTGCATCATTTCCTTTTGTTATAAGAGGAGTTGAACCTGTATTAGAGAAATTTGAGTACGGATTAGAAGAAGCTGCTTGGGTTTTTGGAGCAAGTCCTTTTGAAACAGCCAAACGAGTGATATTTCCTACATTAGTTCCTGCATTATTAACTGGGTTTATTTTAAATTTTTCACGTGCTTTAGGTGAGTTCGGATCAGTTGTTATGGTTTCATCTAATACACCATTTGATGATTTAGTAACTTCAGTTTTAATACATCAAGCAATAGAGCAATATGATTATTTTAAAGCAGCTGTTATAGGAGCTGTTGTTTTAATTATTGCTTTATTTATTATATATATTATTAATAAAATAAGATCTTATTTTACTAGACATAAAATTCGATAAAAGTTAGATTTTATTTTTTTTTTTTGATGATATAATTATTATATCATATTTAGTGTTAATATTATAATGTAATTTTATAATATTAACATAACATTCATTTTTTTTATTTATATATATTTTTTTTTAAATTATGTCGATAAGTACAATTATTCGTGATTACACTGAAGTAATAAGTGGAATCTGTAGAGCTTTAAATTTAAAAGGGCCTGCACCTTTTAATTTATTAATAAGAGAGTTTCTCTTTTTTTTTATTGAATTAGGAAAAGAAATATTAAAGCGTTTTATTACTTTACAATATTTCTTTAATTATATAATAACATTCTCATATCTTGGAACGGCTTGGTTTATGGAAGAAGAAAATTCACTTGGTATCACTTTGATAAAATTTGCAAGTAAATTTACTTTACCAGAAAATCCTTTAATAGCTGGTTTTTTTAATGGAGCTTTTATGCTCTTTCCAAGTTCTATAACACATTTAATTAGTATTCGAAGATTATTAATACAAGGAATTCCAGCAGCATCTTACACATTAGGTGGTTATATTGTTGGCCAGATATTATTTATATTTTGTGTTATTTTTGGTATACATGGTATAATTTCACCATTAGTTAGTTTAGAGCCACTTAATTATTTTTTAGGTCTAATTCTCCTTGGCCGTGTTATTTATGCTACAAAAATGGAGAGTCTTCTTCCTTTAAAAACATGGAATCATCCAAAGTATAAAAAATATTTTATATATAGTTTTTTACTCGCTTGGTGTGAGCAAGCAACTATTTATCCTTATTTTAATAATTTAACTTTTTCAACTAAATTTAATATTTTACAATGTTGTTATTCATCAAATATTTTTGGTTATATAGCAAAAAATTTATTATATCTTATTGGGATTTTTTTAGGATCTATTTTATTTTCTTGTTTAGGTTTTATTCTATTACTAAAAATAAAAGATTTTATTAACTCTCGCTTATTTCTTTATAATAATGCTTTTGTTGTAAAAGTTAACTCAGTATTTAACCTTTTGGCTACAACAATCATTATTGCAACATTACCGTATTATACATTTCAATATTTATTTTTTAATCCGCTTGGTTTTATGCCAGATGATCGCGTTTTTAAAAATACATTATTTAGTAATAATCATGTAAGAGATATTGCTGATGAAATGAGTCATTTTAGTTTTGGTCAAGTAATGGAATTAAAATTATTTTCATATAATGCAGGAGATTATTTAGTGTATCCAGAAGAGCAACAAACTTTCAGTATGGAAGATTTAATATATCGTTCAGATTATGCTTGGGTTAGAAGAATGGAAAAAGTATCTAATGATGTAGCAACTTCTCATGTTAAAGGTAGAAGATTGTCACTTCTTATTGGATTTAATAAAGGTGATACTTCTGTAGCTTTACGTGTTTTACCAAAACAAACACATTTAATGACTTATAGAATTGATTTACATAATAGGTTTGGGGGAGATGATATTATTAAGCCAAATCTCGATTTTGAGTTTGAAGAAAATAATGAAATTGAAGAAAAAGCATTAAATGCAAAAAACAAAAAAAAAAAGAATGATTCAAAACAAGTTATAGAGCAAAAATTACCACATGATCCAGTATTAGATCGATATTTTCAATTCTATGATTATGAGAATCTTGAATTAAGTCTAAGTACAGAAAAACGTGTTGAAAAAGAAGATGATGAAAATAATAGTGATATTGAAAAACCCGAAAATATTATTTATTATTTTGTGCGAAATTTAATACAAAGTCCATTTTTATTTGTTTCTGGGTTTTTACAAAATCAACGCGATATTGGGTATAGTCATTATGAAATTGGGTTGCGTACAAAACAACAATATAACCAGTCGTTAATTTTTAAAACATTATTAAAAACGGAAATTGATTTATTTTTAAACAGGCAACCAAAAAAATGGCGTTTGAATGGAAATTATGAGTATGATTTACAAGCAAAACGAAATTTTTTAATTCGTTATTTTGATTCATTACGTAGTTATACAAATTTACCTATTAATCTTTATACAATATTTGAAGATTTTTTTGGTGGAGCTATTAATATAAGTAATCAAATATATAACCAACAATTTACAGGTACTCTTCGTAATTTAACTCGATTTTTTAATTTAAATTTAGATGATATTCAAGATTTTACAAATAATAATATTTTAAATTATTTGACAATATCAAATGATACAGAGGATATAGATTATGATAATAATCAATTAAATAATGAAGTGGATGATGATGTTATCGAGGAAGAATTTGAAGATAATATTATTGAACAAACTAAAAACTTAAAAGAAAATGAAAAAAATTCAAAAAATTTCAGTAGAGAATTAGTACATAAACCAATTTCAGATGATGAATTATCTAATTTAGATCGTACTAATATTGTTTTAAAATTCGATCAACCTCTTTATAAATTGTCGACTTTTGATATAGGTCCCGAACCACATGAAGAATTATATGATTATATAAAAAATAATGAAGAATTAGATTTAAATGATGGTACTTTTGATGATTTTCAATATTTTGGACCTTTATTTATTGATGAAGATGGTAATATTACTAATTTGATGATTGGCCCAGAAATTCTTGGTGATTTTGTAGGGCTTGAAAGATTTGCAGAGTCTGGATGTAATGATTATACTATACCACTTTTATATAAAAGATTTAATGCGTATAACTACAAATCTAGTGAGATAAATGATTCACTATTGCACGATAGGTTAACAAAATTTGACGATAAATTCGGCCTTTTTATTGATAAAGAAGAAACTAAACCTATAGCTAGTGGTTTAGCTCTTTTTGATGGATTAGCTGATATATTTAATCAATATATTATTACATTCACTACTTGGCCTATACCTAAAACTACATATTTAAAACCTTTTTATAAACAACCTTTATCATATCTTGTTTTAAAAGAGAATAAAGAACAAGTTGAATATGGTGATCAAGATGAGCTTACATCTGATATTTTTGAACTTACAGAAGATAAAGGACTTTCTTTTACAAGACCGTGGATTATGGAATATATGCTAGATCCTAGTTTAAGAGATGGACGTTATTTATTAAATCTTTTTGTTCCGCAAAAAGGTGGATTTGTTTGGCCAGGTATAGAAGATATTTATATTCCAGGATTAGAGCGTAGACGTAAAAGACCAATGCCTGATAGTCCAATAGTAGGAGTTTCGAATGAAATAGAAGAAAAAGGAGAAATAGAAGAAAAAAAATAGACTACTTTTTCTAATTCTTTATTGTTATTAATTTGTATATAAATAAACAATTACACGTAAACACAATCACGTGTAATTGTTTATTTATGTGCATAAAAATATAAGAAATTTTTTAGGGATAGAGAGACTTGAACTCTCACGATTCAATGAATCAACGGATTTTCAATTTTAATTAATCAAAAAACTGGACTCTTTCTTTATCCACATATTTTTGATGGATAGCTCCCGTCGAGTCTCTGCACCTTTTATTTAAAAAATAACTTGGCTCAAGATTGTTTAAGTAAATCTTAAATTTCCTTGAATTTGAGAGCATTCACTATAAAAGTTTCCTTTAGTAGGCTCAATGATGTGATTTATATTTTATTAAGTCCGTTACGTCTACCTATTTCGTCATATCCCCGGGTCGGTGCCCGAGTGGTTAAAGGGGGCGGACTGTAAATCCGCTGGTTTAACCTACGCTGGTTCGAATCCAGCTCGGCCCAAAAAAATAAATCGGAAAGGGAGGGATTCGAACCCCCGGTAGCTTTAAAACTACGTCGGTTTTCAAAACCGGTGCATTAAACCGCTCTGCCACCTTTCCTTTTTTTAAAAAAGCGGGTAACGCGAATCGAACGCGCGGCGTACACCTTGGCAAAGTGTCACTCTACCACTGAGTTATACCCGCTAATGGTGTTTTCTATTTTATCATTTAATTTTTTTGTCATTGGATTTTATTATAATAAAAAAAAAAGACAAGTGGGATGGAGCAGTCTGGCAGCTCGTAAGGCTCATAATCTTAAGGTCATAGGTTCAAATCCTATTCCCACTAGCCCCCATCGTCTAGAGGCCTAGGACATTTCCCTTTCACGGAAAAAACGGGGATTCGAATTCCCCTGGGGGTAAATAGGACAATTAAATAATTAAAAAAATCTAGTTTTAATCTTGTCTTTGAAAAAAATAATTAAAGATATCAACAATATTGGTATATGACTAGAGTAAAACGTGGAATTGTTGCACGAAAACGTCGAAAACAAATTTTAAAATTTACTAAAGGGTTTCGAGGTTCTTCTTCAAATTTATATAAAGTAGCTCATCAACGAATAATAAAAGCATTAGTTTCTTCTTATAGGGATAGAAAAAAAAGAAAACGATATTTTATAGAACTTTGGATTTCTCGCATAAATGCAGCAGTTAGAAACTCAGGTTTAAATTATAGTAATTTTATAAATAAATTAAAATTATCTAATATTTCCCTTAATCGAAAAATTTGTGGACAGTTAGCGCTTAAAGATAAAAATTCTTTTGATAAATTACTAGAAATTATTCAAACTAATAATTAAATTTAATAAAAAATATAAATTTATGAAATATGATAAAAACTTAAAAAAATTATCGTCAGTTTTAAATAATAAAAAAAGTAATTATTTTCCTTTAGACAAATATAATATTGATTATAAAAATACAGTGCTTTTAAAAAATTTTCTTAGCTCAGAAGGTAAAATATTACCTAAAAAACTTACAAATATTACTTCCAAACAACAAAGAAATATAGCAAAAGCTATTAAAAGAAGTCGTATGAGTATATTAAATATTTTCCAAAAGCCTTCTAAAAAGAAAATAATAAAAACAAAGTATTATAAACAAAATACACAAGATTTTATAAAAACATATATTTTAAAATAGATATTTAAATAAAAACACGCTTTGTAGGAATTGAACCTACGACATCAGGTTTTGGAAACCTGCGTTCTACCAACTGAACTAAAAGCGTTTTCGGGATAACAGGATTTGAACCTGTGGCCTCCTGTTCCCAAAACAGGCGCGCTTCCAAACTGCGCTATATCCCGTATTATGTTTGATGTTTTAATTTATTATAATAAATTAAATTTTTAGACGATAATTATGCAATTTTTTTAATATACAACTGATATTAATTTTCTAAAAAAAATATATGCCTACTATTCAACAATTAGTAAAATCTGCGCGTAAACATTTAAAAAAAAAAACAAAATCACCAGCACTCCAACAATGCCCTCAAAGACGTGGTATTTGTATTCGAGTATATACAACAACTCCAAAAAAACCAAATTCTGCATTACGTAAAGTAGCTCGTGTTCGCTTATCTTCAAAATATGAGGTTACTGCTTATATTCCAGGTATCGGTCATAATTTACAAGAACATTCTGTTGTTTTAGTTCGTGGTGGTCGTGTGCAAGATTTGCCTGGTGTTCGTTATCATATAGTTAGAGGTTGTTTAGACTTATCTGGAGTAAAAAATCGTAAACAAGGACGATCAAAATATGGTGTTAAACGCAATAAATAACTTACCAATTATTTATATATTTATTTTAATTTTAAATTTAATAAAGATTTATGTCCCGTCGACATATAGAAAAAAAAATAGCAGTATTACCTGATCCTATATATAATAGTCGTATAGCGGAGCTTTTTGTGCGTCAAATTATGCGAAAAGGTAAAAAAAGTTTAGCTTATAAACTTTTTTATAAAAGTATGAACCGAGTTTCAAAAATTACAAAAAAAAATCCACTCACTATTATGGGAAAAGCTATTCACTATGCTACACCTTTAATAGAGACTAAAGCCCTTAAAAATAATAAAACTATTCAAAAATTGCCTAAAGAAGTTTTAAAACGTCGTGGAACTCTTATAGCTATTCGTTGGATATTAATGGCTTGTCGTAAAAATAAAGGAAAATCAATAACTTATAATCTTGCAAATGAATTAATAGATGCTTCTAATAAAACAGGTTATGCTGTGAAAAAAAAAGAAGAAATGCATAAAATGGCAGAAGCTAATAAGGCTTTTTTAAAGCGATAAATTATAAAATAAATTAACTAATTTTTAATTATTATATAATTATTTTGTGATAATATCACATTTTTAATCTTTTTATTATAAAAAATTATGGCACGTGTAAAATTTGAACGAAAAAAACCACATGTAAATATTGGTACAATTGGTCATGTAGACCACGGAAAAACAACATTAACAGCAGCTATTACTATGGCGCTAGCAATACAAGGAGGCGCAAAAGGAAAAAAATATGAAGATATTGATTCAGCCCCAGAGGAAAAAGCTCGTGGTATTACTATTAATACAGCTCATGTTGAATATGAAACAAAAAATAGACATTACGCTCATGTAGATTGTCCAGGACATGCTGATTATGTTAAAAATATGATTACTGGTGCAGCCCAAATGGATGGAGCCATTTTAGTAGTGTCTGGAGCTGATGGTCCTATGCCACAAACAAAAGAACATATTCTTTTAGCAAAACAAGTTGGTGTTCCTAATATTGTAGTGTTTATAAATAAAGAAGATCAAGTGGATGACGCTGAGTTACTTGAATTAGTTGATTTAGAAATTCGTGAAACATTACAAAGATTTGATTTTCCTGGTGATGAGATACCAATTGTAACTGGGTCAGCGCTTCTTGCATTAACAGCTTTAACGGAAAACTCAAATATAAAACCAGGGGATAATAAATGGGTTGATAAAATTTATGAATTAATGGACCAAGTGGATTCTTACATCCCAACTCCTGAACGTAAAGTTGACAAAGCTTTTTTAATGGCGATAGAAGATGTTTTTTCTATTACTGGTAGAGGAACTGTTGCTACGGGTCGTATAGAACGTGGTACTATTAAAATGGGAGATACTGTAGAAATTATTGGTTTTGGGGCTAATAAAACTACAACGGTAACAGGTATTGAAATGTTCCAAAAAACACTTGATGAAGGTATTGCAGGTGATAATGTTGGTATTTTACTACGTGGTATTCAAAAAATAGATATTCAACGTGGTATGGTTTTAGCAAAACCAAAAAGTATTACACCACATACACTTTTTGAAGCTCAAGTATATATTTTAAATGGAGATGAAGGTGGACGTGATACACCATTTTTTAGAGGATATAGACCACAATTTTATGTAAGAACTACAGATGTTACAGGTAAAATTGAAAATTTTAGTACTGATGATGGTGATACCCTTAAAATGGTATTACCTGGGGATCGTGTTAAAATGACTGTTGAATTAATTCAACCTATTGCAATTGAACAAAATATGAGATTCGCTATTCGAGAAGGTGGTAAAACTGTAGGTGCTGGCGTTGTAGGAAAAATAATTAAATAACTAGATTATAGTGGATATTTCTACTATAATTTAGTTTTAAATATTGAATTGACAATTATTATGAAATTTAAAAATATTGTAGAAAAAGTCGAAGAGCAATTCAAGAAAAAAAACTTACCTATTATAAAAGTTGGTAATTTTATTCGTATTGGTGTTTCTATACAAGAATCAGGAAAACAACGTATACAATTTTTCGAAGGAATTGTTATTGCATGTCATAATGCAAAAATTAATACTACAATTACAGTAAGAACTCTTTTACAAGGAATTGGAGTTGAGCGTATATTTCCTATACATGCGTCATGTATTACAGATATTCAAATATTGCGACAATCAAAAACTTCAAGATCAAAATTATTTTTTCTTAGAAATCGAATAGGAAAAGCAACTCGTTTGAAAGAAAAATTTAGTAAATAAGATATACTTAAATTTTAAAATATATGATATTAGATTTATTACGTTATCCATTGATATATAATTCAAAAGCTATATCTTTAATGAAAAAACATCAATATTCTTTTGATGTTGATAAAAAACTTACAAAACCCCAGATAAAAATTTTAATTGAGAATTATTTTAATATTAAAGTTTTATCTATAAATACACACAAACCACCAAAAAAAAAGAAACGTTCTGGTATAGTAACACGCTTAAAACGAGTAATTATAAAAGTAAATTCTGAGATTCATTTATATAATTAATAAATAATTGTAATATAAATTAAATAAAATATGTCTATTCGTTATTACAAACCAACTAGTCCTGGTCGTAGACACGGTACTGTATTAAATTTTAAAGAAATTTCTTCAAATAAACCTGAAAAAAGTTTAACGAAAGGTTGGTCTAGATCCCAAGGACGAAATAATAGAGGAATTATTACAAGTAGACATCGTGGTGGAGGGCATAAAAAATTATATAGGACTATTGAATTTAATCGAAATAAAATTGGAATTCCTGGTGTAATTAAAACTATAGAATATGATCCTAATAGAACAGCTTTAATTGCATTAGTATCTTATAAAGATGGTGAGAAGCGATATATAATAGCTCCTCTTGGTTTAAAAATTGGTGATACTATAATAGCTTCCTTACATGCACCTATTATAGTTGGAAATAGCTTACCTCTAATTTATATTCCATTAGGTACATCAATACATAATATAGAACTTCATCCTGGAACAGGAGGTCAATTAGTAAGATCCGCAGGTTCTGTTGCAAAACTTATTGCAAAAAAAAATAATTATGCTACAATACGTTTACCTTCGGGAGAAACTCGATTAATTTCTTTATATTGTTGGGCTACTATTGGTAAAGTTGGCAATATAAATAATTCAAATATTACATTAGGAAAGGCAGGTAGAGCTCGTTGGTTAAATCATAGACCACATGTACGAGGTTCTGCAATGAACCCAGTAGATCACCCACATGGTGGAGGTGAAGGTAAATCACCTATTGGTCGAAAACAACCAGTAAGTTTATGGGGTACTCCTGCATTAGGAGTAAAAACTCGTAAACGTAAAAAATTTAKTAMTAAATTWWTTATTAATAACTAATTTTATAATTTATTATTTTTTTTATTGTGTTTACTAATAAAATGAAAAATTATTCTTAATTTATTCTTAAAATTTTATGGGAAGATCATTAAAAAAACCTCCTTTTGTTGCTAATCATTTATATAAAAAAATAGAACAATATAATATTCAAGGTAAGAAAAAAATTATTAAAACATGGTCTCGTGCTTCAACAATAGTTCCGTTAATGATTGGATATACAATTGCTATTTATAATGGTAAAAAGCACATTCCTCTTTTCATTACGGATCAAATGGTTGGGCACAAATTAGGTGAGTTCGCCCTCACACGAACATTTAAAGGGCATTATAAAAAAGATAAAAAATCAAAAAGAAGAAAATAAATAGTATATGGGACAAAAAGTACATCCTTTAGGATTTCGTCTTGGATATACTCAAAAACATAAAAATTATTGGTATACAAATAAAAAAAATTATGTTATTTGGTTACAAGATGCAAATTTTATTCGAACTTATTTAGAAAAAAAATTTATTAAAGCTGGATTATCTGATATTGAAATACGCCGATCTTTTATTACTGAATCATCTATTTTAATTAAACTTTATGTAGCTAGACCTAAAATATTTTTTAATAATATTTTTTTACCTAAACAATTACATTCCAATTTTTCAAAAAATAGAAATTTAATTTTAAAATTAAAAAAATTAAGAGATGATTTAGTTAAAGATTTAAAAAAATTTTATAAACTACGAAATTTAGTAGATCCTGTTAATTTAATTTGTCACCTTACTGTTCAAGAAATGAAAAATCCTGATAAATCTGCAGAAGTTCTTGCACAAATTTTAGTAAATGATTTAGAAAGACGTGTAACTTTTCAAAAAGCTTTACAAAAAATTACAGAAAAAGCTAAAAAAGCTGGAATTCAAGGTATTAAAATTAAAATTTCAGGTCGTTTAAATGGAGTAGAAATGGCTCGTTCTATTAATTATCAAAGTGGCCCTGTTCCACTACATACTTTACGTGCTAAAATTGATTATTCTGAAAAAAAAGCAAGAACAATATATGGTATTTTTGGAGTTAAAATTTGGATTTTTCATGGTGAATCTTTAATAAAATTATCAAATAACTAAGTATTTAAAAATGTCTTAAATTTAAAAATTGTTTATATATAATAAATTATGCTTAGTCCAAAAAAAACAAAATATCGAAAATATCACCGTGGTTCAATGTCTGGCAAAGCTTCACGTGGAATTAAACTAAATTTTGGTGATTATGGGTTACAAGCTTTAGAATGTTCTTGGATAACATCTAGGCAAATAGAATCAGCTAGGCGAGCTATTACACGACAAGTTAGACGCGGTGGTAAGCTTTGGATTCGAATATTTCCAGATAAGCCAGTAACGAAACGCCCAACAGACACACGAATGGGTTCAGGAAAAGGAGCGCCTGCATTTTGGGTTGCTGTGATTAAACCTGGTAAAATTATTTATGAATTAAAAGGAGTTTCAGAGTTTAATGCTCGTATTGCATTAAAGCTAGCAGCATCTAAATTACCTTTTAAAACACAAATACTTTTTAAAAATATAAAATAATAATGTATTATGATTCAACCACAAACTTATCTTCGAGTAGCTGATAATACAGGAGCTCGTGAAATAATGTGTATCCGAGTATTAGGTGGTGCTAAACAAAATGCTGCGGGTGTTGGGGATATTATTATTGCTGTAGTTAAAAAAGCTATCCCTAATATGTTAATAAAAAAATCTGATATAGTTCGTGCTGTTATTGTGCGTACAAAAAAAAATTTACATAGAGAGGATGGAACAAGTATTAGATTTGATGATAATGCAGCAGTTATTATAACTAAAGAATTAAATCCCCGAGGAAGTAGAGTTTTTGGCCCTGTAGCTAGAGAGTTACGTGATAAAAATTTTATCAAAATTATTTCATTAGCACCTGAAGTTTTATAACATTAATAATAATAATTTAAATATGATACAACGATTAGAATTACTATATTATGATAAAATACGTCCACAGTTATATGATTTATATAAATTTAAAAATATGAATCAAGTACCAAAGCTTGAAAAAATTATAATAAATCGAGGCTTAGGTGATGCATCCCAAAATGCTAAACTTCTAGAAACCTGTAATAACGAAATTTCTATTATAAGTGGACAAAAAGGTGTTATTACACGATCAAAAAGACCAATTGCAGCTTTTAAACTTCGTAAAAATATGCCTGTTGGTATTATTGTAACATTAAGACGTAATCATATGTATTCTTTTTTGGATCGATTAATTAATTTAGCATTACCTCGAATTCGTGATTTTCAAGGAATTAATCCTAAAAGCTTTGATCGTAATGGGAATTTGAATATAGGGTTAAATGAACAACTTGTTTTTCCTGAAATCAATTATAATGATATTGTCCAATTTAGAGGTATGGATGTTTCAATTATAACTACAACAAAAAATGATGCTGTTGCAATGAAATTATTACGAGAATTTGGTATGCCCTTTAAATTATAATTTTTTTAAACATTAAAATATATAAATATGATAACTGATACAATTAGTGACATGTTAACAAGAATACGAAATGCTAATTTCGTTTTTAAAAATGATGTGGTAGTTTTTAATACTAAAATAAATATAAAAATTTGTGAATTATTAAAAAAAGAAGGATTTATTGATAATTTTTATTTATCTGAAACAAATCAACGTCATTTAATAATTAATCTTAAATATATAACTATATCAAAAGAAACTTTAAAAAAAAAACCTTGTATTACTAATTTAAAAAGAATAAGTAAACCAGGATTGAGAGTTTATTCAAGTTATAAAAAATTACCTAAAATTTTAGGGGGTTTAGGTATTCTTATTATTTCAACACCAAAAGGATTATTAACAGATAAAGAAGCTAGAAAATTACATCTTGGCGGTGAAATTATTTGTTCCATTTGGTAAATTTCAATAAAATTATTCAAAATTATAATGGATACAACAAAAAATTATCATATAAGAACAGACGCTGTTGTTTTACAGTGTATGTCAAATGGGTTTTATAAAGTAAAATTAGTTGTTAATGATGATATATTAATAGCATATATTTCAGGAAAAATGCGAAAAAATTTTATTCGTATTTCAATAGGCGATAAAGTTTCTGTTGAATTATCTCCTTATGATAAAAACCGAGGACGTATAGTTTATCGTTATAAAAAAAAAAGAAAATTTAATTAATTATGAAAGTTCGTCCTGTAGTTAAAAAAATGTGCAATAAGTGTCGAATAATTCGACGTAAAGGTATTTTACGTGTTATTTGTAAAAAAAATTTAAAGCATAAACAAAAACAAGGTTAAACCTATTAAATAAAAAAAAATTATGAAAAAATTTAAAGGTGAAAAAAAAGGAAATAAGTTTAAATATAAATTTAAATACTATCAAAAAAAAAGAAATAAATTAAAACCTTTAGAAGGAATTGCTTATATTCAATCTAGTTTAAACAATACAATTATTACAATTACTAATTTAGAAGGTGATGTTTTAGGTTGGTCATCAGCTGGTACTTCTGGATTAAAAGGGTTTAAAAAAGAAACACCTTTAGGTGCGAAAAAAGCGGCAGAGGCTGTGGCTTATTTTTGCTTAAAAAAAGGTATAAGAAAGCTTTATGTTCGCATAAAAGGTATAGGGTTTGGTAGAGAAGCTGCTTTAAGAAGTTTACGTGGTCCTGGAATATCTTTTAAAACAATTTCTGATATTACACCTTATTCACATAATGGTTGTAGGCCGCCTAAAAAACGTAGACTTTAATTTTATTTTTTTATAAAAATAATATATCATTTATATGTATTCAAAATTTAATCAAAATTATATTTGTCGAATTGAATCAGAACGTTACCAAAATGGCCAATTATATGCTCGATTACATTTAGGCGTTTATCCAAAAAACAGTGCATTAACTTTTGCTAATGCTTTAAGAAGAAATTTATTATCAGACATTCCAGCATTAGTCATAACAGATGTTATTTTTTGTGATCTTAAGCATGAGATGGATGTTATTTTTGGAGTTCAAGAAACTATTTTTGATATTATAGAAAATTTAAAAAAAATAGTTTTTGCTAATATCTGTAATGAACTTGAATTTTTAGTTTCTTCTTCTGAAGAAATTTCAATTTTTTTAAAGTTTAGAGGGCCTGGAGAAATAAAAGCATGTGATTTAATTTTACCTTCTTCTTTTTTTTGTGTTACGCCGTATCAACATATTGCTACTATTAGTTATGATAGTGAGTTTGTAATGGAATTAAAATTAAAATTAATAAATCCAAACAAAATAAAAGAAACATATATAAATCATACGAATAATTTTAGTAATTTAGAAATAAATGATATCAAAAAAAGTTTTAAATTAAATTATTCAACAAATCCTGTAAAAAAAGTTAATTATTTAATTAAAAGTTTAGATAATTTTAAAGATTTAGAATATATTGATTTAGAGTTAATAACTGATGGTAGTGTTACTCCAAAACAAGTATTACGTTATAGTATATTAAATCTTTCTAAATTTTTTTGTCATTATATATTTTAATTATTTCTATAGATTTATAAAATAATTCATTAAAATTAAGGATATTTTAAAATGGTACCAGTAAAGTATAATAATAAGACAAATTCGGGTGGTCGTAAAACAGCAAATGTTATAATAAAATTACAACCATCTTCAAATCCAAAAAAAAAAAATGTAATTATAGTAAATTCCAAACTAATTGAAAATTACTTTCAAAATAATACTATTTATTTAAAAGATATTTTAAAAGTTTTTAAACTTATTAATAAGAATAAAGGAATTTTTTTAGAGGTAAAAGTAACAGGCGGTGGTTTAAGTGCACAAGCACAAGCTATAAGATTGGCTTTTTTTAAATTACTTGTAGAGATGAATCCTCGATTAAAAACTATTTATAAAAAACAAGGTTTTTTAACACGAGATGCTCGTATTAAAGAACGTCGAAAATATGGCTTGAAAAAAGCTAGAAGAGCTCCTCAATTTTCAAAACGTTAATTTTAATTTAACTTTTATTATTAAATTATAAAAATTTTTATTATTTATGTCAACAACAATTAATGAAATTATTGAAAAATTAAAAGAAATTACATTATTACAAGCAGTTGAATTAGTATCTCAAATAGAGCAAACTTTTGGTGTAGATGCATCAACTCCAATTATAAGTGGAATTCCTTCGGTTGTAATAGAAGAGAAAAACCAAGAAGAAATAGTAGAAGAAAAATCTACTTTTAATGTTATTTTAGAAGAAGTTCCTAGTGCTAAGCGTGTACCTATTTTAAAAGTAATACGATCTTTAACTTCTTTAGATTTAAAACAAGCAAAGGAAGCCATTACTGATTTACCAAAAACTATACTTACTCAAGTATCTAAAGAGGATGCAGAAAGTGCTAAACAACAATTAGAGCTTGCAGGTGGTAAAATATTATTATCTTAATTTATTGGTTTTTTTTAATCATTCCATTAAAAAAACCAATAAATTAATTAATAAATCATATACCCGTTATTTAATATTCTGGAATTTAATGTTCCATAAATTTAATTGATCGGAAAAAGAGGGATTCGAACCCTCGGTATAAGTAAATATACGACGCATTAGCAATGCGTTACCTTAAACCACTCGGCCATTTCTCCTTTAAAGTGCTAATTATAAAAAATTTAATGGACTCATCGTCTAATGGATAGGACAGGAACCTTCTAAGTTTCTAATGTAGGTTCAATTCCTACTGAGTTCAATTAAAAAGAATATATATTAATTGCCTACTTAACTCAATTGGTAGAGTATCGGTTTTGTAAACCGAAAGTTATCGGTTCGAGTCCGATAGTGGGCTATTATCATTTATATCTAAATTATAATAAGAATTTTTGGTATTATTTTAAAAAATAACATTATTTTGTAATATGTTTCAAACAAAAAAACAGCCATTAACAATAAAAGAAATGTTTAAATCTGGAATGCATATTGGACATACCCCATCAGAATGGAATCCAAAAATGAAACCTTTTATTATAAAAAATAAAAATGGACAACATTTTTTAGATTTAATTCAAGCACGTTTGTTATTTATTGATGTATTAAATTTTTTGAAAAAAAGTGCAAAGCAAGATAAAAAAATTTTATTTATTGGGACAAAAAATAATATATCTTTATTAATACCTGAAATAGCAAAATCATGTAAAGCCTATTATGTAAATAATAGATGGTTTGGTGGTATGTTAACTAATTGGAAAACAATACAACGTTCAATTAAACAACTTAAAATGTTACGAAAGGCAGAAAATTTAAATAATTGGAGCTTGTTAAAAAAAAAAGAAATTGCTCAAAAAAAAAGTAAAAAAGATTATTTAGAACAAAATTTAATTGGGTTAGAAAAAATGAGAGAATTACCTGATATTGCAATAATAGTAGGGCAGGCTGAAGCATATAATGCTATTAAAGAGTGTAATAAATTAGGAATTAAATTAGTTACATTTCTTGATACTAATTGTGATCCAACATTAACTGATTGGTCTATTTTATCTAATGATGATTCACCAGCTGCGCTTGGTTTTTGTTTTAATCAGATTAATCATGCTATAAATTCTGGTCAAAAAAATAAAAAATTTTTAAATAAAATAAAAAAACAAAATAAAAAAAAGATTTAAAACAGTTAAATTAAGATTTGTTAAATAAAAGATATTATTTTATTACAATAAACTTTTATTTACAAATCTATTAATAATATATAATAAAATATATTCGAAAAATAAATTAAAAAGAGGCAAACCACCTACTTAGCTCAGTTGGTTAGAGCATCCGTTTCATACGCGGAAAGTCGTTGGTTCAAGCCCAATAGTAGGTATTTTTTCTTATTTTTTTAAAGGGGTTGTAGTTCAATTGGTTAGAGCACCGCCCTGTCACGGCGGAAGTTGCGGGTTCGAGCCCCGTCAGTCCCGATTACGATTAATAAAGCATCTATGGCAGAGTGGTCGATCGCACCGCACTCATAATGCGGATCTTTTAGACGTCGTTGGTTCGAACCCAACTGGATGCAATAATCTATAAAAATACCTTTGGTCGGACTCGAACCGACACGTCAAAGACATCAGTTCCTAAAACTAACACGTCTACCATTTCGTCACAAAGGCTCTACAAAACAATTATATACTAATATAATTAAAAAAATGGCAAAAAAAAGTCTTATTGAACGTGAAAAAAAGCGTTATTTTTTAGTGCAAAAATATCTAAAAAAACGACAAAATATAAAAAATACTTTAAAAAAAACGCAATTATTGGAAGAAAAATTTAAATTACAAATTAAATTACAAAACTTACCTAGAAATAGCGCATTAAATAGATTACATAATAGATGTAGTATTAGTGGAAGACCTAAAGGTTTTTTTAGGGATTTCTCACTATCTCGCAACACTTTAAGAGAATATGCTTTAAAAGGTTTATTACCTGGTGTTATTAAATCAAGTTGGTAGATTTTTATTTTTTAGTTTTAACCTTCTCAACAATTAAAAAATTATAACATAATTTTATAAAATTAGATGCCTATTGGTGTACCGAAAGTCCCTTTTCAATATTCTGAAGATGATGATGAGCTATGGGTTGATCTTTACAACCGTTTGTACCGAGAACGCGTTCTTTTTTTATGCCAAGAATTGGGAGAAGAGTTATCTAATCAATTGATTGGTATTATGCTATATTTAAATGCTGAAGATGAAGCTGCTGAAGAAGAAGCTAATAAAAAAGCTAAAAAAAAAAGGAAAAAAACTAGAAAAAAACGTTTAAAATCAATGAATATTATAGATACAAAATTTGAAATTAAAGATGTTCATATTTATATAAATTCACCAGGAGGTTCAGCTATTGCAGGTATAGCTCTTTATGACGCTATGGAATATATTCGTGCTGCCGTTAATACAATATGTGCTGGTTTAGCTTCATCAACAGCAACTTTAATTTTATCTAATGGTTTTATGGGAAATAGAATAGCTTTATCACATTCACGTATTATGCTTCGTCAACCAGTAGGCCGTGTAAAAGGTCAAACTCAAGACTTGTGGGGAGAAATTAGACAAGTAGAACATCTTAGACAGATAATAGGTATTTTATTTGCTGATAAAACAGCGCAACCATTAAATAAAGTTTCAGCTGATTTAGATAGAAATCTTTATTTATCAGCAAGTACTGCAAAAATTTATGGTCTTGTAGATAAAATTGCTTATCAGCTAGAACTGGCTTTATTTGCTTAAGTTTTTGTATATAATTTTGATAAATAATTATCAAAAAAAGGGCGGTATAGCCAAGTTGGTAAGGCGGAGGATTGCAAATCCTTGATTTCCTCAGTTCAAATCTGAGTGCCGCCTATTTTTTAAAAATTATTTAATTTTTTTGAATTCATTACAGTTTGTTAAAAATTTTTTTGAGTTTTAATTTTTTAATATAAAACAGATAACTTAATTAATTATATATTAATTTTTAATTATGGATAAAACATTAAATTCATTACTTCATTATTATTTAAAAATAAAAAATAAAAAAAATAGGTTAACCATTTTGTCATTAATTCCGAATTTATTAAATATACAAAAACTTAGTTTTAAACAATTTATAGAATATGGATTATCATTAGGAATAGAAAATATTAATCCTTTAAGATTTTATGATAAATTTAATTCTTTAGAAGTTTTTTTTTTTAGTAAACATATACAATATATACAAGCAAAAAAAAGTACATTGTCAACATTAAATTCAAATGAGGAAACTTATGGGTATGATGTTTTTTTACCCATTTTAATAAAAATAAAAAATGAACCTAAAGCTTATTACGAATGGATTCATTTTGGTTTTTTGCCCTTTATGGAAAAATCAGGACATTTTATAATTAATGGAAACTCTCGAGTTGTGTTAAATCAATTAATACGTATTCCTGGAATTTATAAGCTGCTGTATAAATCGGAAAATGATCAAGAATTGCGCTTAATCCCTTATATTCAAATTATTCCAGATAGTGGTAATTGGATAACGATTCATTTTGATAAGAATCAACGTTTATGGATTACAACAAAAATATTAAAAAAAAAATTATCTTTTATAATATTTTTACAAGCTTTAGGTATTAATATTGTTAATATATTTAAGTATATTCCATTTTCTGAAATATTACTTTCAAGTATAGTTCCTCCTGTAAAATCTTTAGATTCTGAAAATTTAAGTCGACATGATAATATTTTATTAAATGCTGGTTTATATCATCATCCTTATACACAACTTGAAGCTTGTAAATACATATATGCTCATTATTTAGAATATAGTTCATCACAAAATGAAAAATCATCTTTTTCTCATATTACTGATAAAGAAGCTTATCTCTTTTTTCATCAAATGATTTGGAATTCTGAAAATAGATACTTAGGTTTTATATGTCGAAGTCAATTTTCTAAAAAATTAAATATATCTCCATTTTTAAATAATTTAGAATTAATTCCAGAAGACTTTATTTATATTACTCAAACGTTAATTAATTTATTATCTAATAGAAAAACAATAGATGATATAGATGATTTAACAAATAAAACTATTCAAGGTTGTGGAGATTTTTTATATAAAGAATTAATTACTGGTATAAATGAGGCATCGTTAATTTTAAATAGAAAAATCCAAAAGCTTCAAGAAAATGAAGAAAATATTGAGTTAGATTTATACACTTTTTGGGAAATTAATAAATCTACACTAGTATTATCAATAACTAAAGCATGGAAAGATTTTTTTGTAAGTGGAACTTTATCGCAATATTTAGACGAAACAAATCCATTAGCTGAAATTACACATAAAAGACGTATCACTTTTTTAGGCCCTGGTGGTATTACTAACCAACAAGCTACTATAAAAATTCGAGGAATTCATCCAACTTATTATGGAAGATTATGCCCTATAGAAACTCCAGAAGGACAAAACGCAGGTTTAGTGCATTCGATTACTATTTTTGCTCATAAAACAATCGACGGTTTTTTAACAAGTCCTTATTTTAAGATTTTTAAAGGACAAATTCAAAAAAATTTAGGATATTGTTTTTTAAACAGATATGATGAAAAATTTCAAACATTACTTCCGCCAGATGTTAAAAATCCTAAATGGGGTCTTTTACCTGATATAAATTTTCCAGTACGTCAAGATTTATTTTTTGATTTTTCGTCATCAAAAGAAATTACAGCGCAATCTGTTTCTAGTTTGCAAATGATTTCTTTAGCTACAAGTGTTATTCCATTTTTAGAGCATGATGATGCTAATCGTGCACTTATGGGATCAAACATGCAACGACAGGCTGTTTCTTTAATAAATCCAGATATTGCTCAAGTTAAAACTATAATAGAATTAAGAATTGCATCGGATATAAATAAATTAATTCAAGCAGAAAAAAATGGTTTTATTTATAAAATTCATGCCACTAGTATACAATTATATAAGCCTAAAAAAATTCAAAAAATTCAAAATTATTCTGAGTTTCTTTTTGAACAATTAAAAAATTTAAATTTTAAGATTAATGTTTATTTAGTTTTAAATTTTGTTAATTGTCCTTATAATTTAAATACTTTAACAGTAAATTATAAAAAAAAAATAAAAATTAATAATTTTTATTTAAATGTAAACAAAAAGAAATTCTCTTCTTTTTTTAATTTTTCAAAATTTGAATATTTAAAAAATAATTATAATTCGGTAAAAAATAATAACAATTTTTTTAAAATATCTTTTGATTATTTTAAACAAAATAATCAAAGCACTTGCGGTTTTCAAAAATCAGCTGTTTATGAATTGAACTGGGTCAAAAATTCATCAATATTGGTTGATAATGGATCTACAATTAAAGGTAATTTAGCCATTGGGAAAAATGTTTTTGTTGCTTATTTACCGTGGGAAGGTTATAATTTTGAAGATGCTATTTTAATTAGTAATACTTTAGTTTCTAAAAATATTTTTACTTCACTTCATTTTGATTCATGTATTATAGAAGTAGAACAAACAGTAGCTGGATTAGAAACTATAACTAAAGATATACCATTATTTTCACAAATAGAATCTTCACAAATTTCTAATCTAGATTCGCGAGGTCTTATAAAAAAAGGTACATGGGTTAAAGAAGGAGATTATTTAGTTGGAAAGGTTAGTCCAATGTTACCAACAGGGATAGACGCCCAGTATCAAAAATTATATAAAAGTATAATAGAAGATAAAAAAGCTTTAAAAAATCTAAAAACTAATACAAGTTTTAAAGTTCCTAAAGGGTTAGAAGGTCTAGTAGTTGATGTTGAAATTATACCTCCTACACGAGAATCTTTAATTTTATTAGTACCTAAAGATACTATATTGTGTGTTAAATTAACAATATTACAACGTAGAAAAATACAAATTGGGGATAAAATAGCGGGACGTCATGGTAATAAAGGGGTTATTTCTAAAATATTGCCAGTAGAAAATATGCCTTATTTAGCTGATGGTACACCTATTGATGTTATATTAAATCCGTTAGGTATCCCATCCAGAATGAATGTTGGTCAAGTTTTAGATTGCCTTTTAGGTTTAGCAGGTAAATATTTAAATGAGTCTTATACAGTTAACTTATTTGATGAAAAATTTGGAAAACACGCATCAAGAAGCTTTGTTTTTTCTAAACTTTATGAAGCATCAATAAAAACAAAAAAATCTTGGTTATTTGAACCTACACATCCAGGTAAAGTGAAAATGTTTGATGGACGTACAGGAATAGCATTCCAACAACCTATAACTGTCGGGTATACTTATATGTTAAAACTAATTCATATGGTAGATGATAAAATACACGCACGTTCAACAGGTCCTTATTCTAGCTTAACACAACAACCTGTTCGAGGAAAAGCTCGAAACGGTGGCCAACGTGTAGGAGAAATGGAAGTTTGGGCTTTTCAAGCATACGGGGCTGCTTATACATTACAAGAACTATTAACCATAAAATCTGATGATATTGATGGTAGAAAAAAAGCAACTTTAAATATTGTGTTACAAGATTCTGTTGAAATAAAACAACCAGAAAGCATTAAATTAATTTTACGTGAAATTCAATCTTTATGTTTTAATATTGAGATATATGCTCCTTCAGCTATAAATAAAATTAAAAAATTAACATTAATTGATTTAAATGATTTAGATCTTAATTTAATTTAATAATTAATAATATATATTTATTTTTAAAGATTACTAATATGTATAGAGATTTTAAAAAAGTGAAAATTGGGTTAATATCACCCAGAGAAATTCAAGAATGGGGAGAACGATCATTATTAGATGGAACATTTATTGGTGAAGTACTAAATCCAGAAACAGTTCATTATAAAACATTAAAACCCGAAATGGGAGGGCTCTTCTGTCAAAAAATTTTTGGTCCTATTAAAAATTATATTTGCGCTTGTGATAAAAAAATAAAAAATGAAAAAGATAATAATCCAATATTCTGCCCAATATGTGATGTTGAATATACTAATTCTAGAGTGCGTCGTTATCGATTTGGTCATATTAAATTAAAATATCCTATAATCCATTCTTTATATGCTTCTCATCAACCTTCACCTTTACCTATATTTTTAAATTGGTCAAATATTAAATTAAATAATATAATTTCAGCTTCGGAATTTTGTTTTTTATCTTCATCATTTTTTAATTTTTCTTCTTGGTTTCAAATATTTAAATATATTAAAGAATATTTAAATATTCCACAAAATAAAAAAATTCCTAAATTATTTCATAAATCATTTAAAACAAAAAAATTAAAGTTTAAACATACTAATGCTTTTATCTTTTCAGAAATAAAAAATTATTATGATTATATAGCAGAACCTGAAGAATTCTTATTATATGGTATAAATTATGATATGACTTGGAATGAATTAAATAATTTTTATTCTTTTTTATATTATATTTGGTCATCTCCAAAAGAATCTGAATCATTTATACCATATTATTATTATATTCGAAAAATAAAAAATAATAATTTACCTTATACAATTAGAAATGATTCAGATTCTTTTACAGACGTTTCAATACTTTATCCAATTCAAACAAGTGGTGCGGCTATAGAGAAAATATTAGCACATTATGACTCAACAAATCTAATTAAACAATTAGAATTTGATTTTCAACACATAAATGATGTTTTAAATAATTTAAAACAAAAAATAAATAATTCTAATGAATCTTTTGATAGTAACACTTTAGATAAAGTTATAAATAAAAAACAAGAATTAGATTTTAAAATAGATGAATTTAAAATAGATGAATTTTTTATAGAAATAGAAGCGGAAAATAATCAAAAATTAGATCAAAGCAAACAAGAATTAGAATTTAATGATGAACTTAATGATATTATTAGTTTTAAAGAAAATTGGGAATTTTTAAAACAATTAAGAAATCATTTATTACGTAAAATAAATTATTTCAAAAAAATTTATTTAAATGGTATGCAACCTGCTTGGATGATTCTTACTTGTTTACCTGTATTACCACCAAATTTACGCCCAATAACAAAAATAGATGACCAAGTTTTTATTTCAGATATAAATCAACTTTATCAAAGAGTCATTGCTCGAAATAATAGATTTATCGATAGTAAATATTTTGGAATTTTAGATAAAGATTTATTAAATAATTGGAAAATTTTAAGTTTTAATATAAAATTACTTCAGGGGTCAATAGATTCTTTATTTCAAACAGGAAAAGTTGATTCATTTGATAATAGCTTAAATCAAACAGAGAAACCTAAAAAATCACTTTTAGATTCATTAAAAGGTAAAAAAGGTAGATTTAGACAACATTTATTAGGTAAACGTGTTGATTATTCAGGTCGATCAGTTATTGTTGTAGGGCCAGCATTAAAACTTCATGAGTGTGGTCTTCCTTTTGAAATGGCAGTTGAATTATTTCAGCCATATATTATTCAAAAATTAATAAGAACACAAACTAATATTACAACCATTGAAGCTAAGGTTTTTATTGCTGAAAATAAATATAAAATATGGGACCTTTTAAAAGAAATAATGAGAGGACACCCTATTATTTTAAACAGGGCTCCTACATTACATCGTTTAGGTATTCAAGCATTTTTTCCAAAACTTATTTACGGTAAAATGATACAATTACATCCTTTAGTATGCTCTGCTTTTAATGCTGATTTTGATGGTGACCAAATGGCTGTACATTTGCCCTTAACTTTTTCAGCACAAGCTGAAGCACTTTATTTAATTTGGTCAAGAAATCATATATATTCTTCAGCTTCAGGGCAACCAATTATATTACCAGCACAAGATATGATTTTAGGTTGTTTTTTTTTAACATCTTCAACTTCATTATTATTTTCAAGCGAAGTATTTAATAATATAAAAAAATATAATCAATTAATAGAAAAATATAATTATTCATATAATAAAATAACTAAAGAGAATAAAATTTTCACAAGCATTCAAGAAATTCAAAATATGGTTGAAAATGGTGAATTAACTACACATACACCTATTTGGGTTCATTGGCCTCTAAATTATCAAAATATGGAGACTATTAATAAAGCTGAAATAAAAGAACGTCCTATAGAATATCAAATTGATTTTTATGGAAATATTAATTTAATACGAAGAGATCGTTATAAATTTATTACAAACAAATCATATAATTATATTCGTACAACACCTGGTCGTCTTTTTTTTTATGATTTAATTTAAGTTCTTTTTTTAATTACTTACAAATAATATCATGAAATTACACAATATGGAAACAATTAATTATAATTTTAATTATTATAATAAAAATAAAAATCAATGTTTTATAAATGGCTCTTTTAATAAAGCTAGTCTTCAAAAATTAATAAAACATTATTTAAAAAAATATGGAGATAAGTCTACTCTTGATTTTTTAGAAAATTTAAAAAAATTTGGATTTTCTCAAGCTACAAATGCAGGAATTTCTTTAGGTTTAGATGATTTAGTTATTCCAGAAAAAAAAGAAGATTTAATTATAGAAGCAAATTTATCTACACAAAAAATAGATTTTGAATATTTAACAGGAAATCTTAGTATTATAGAAAAAACTCAACGAACTATTTCATTATGGAATAATACTAGTGAAATTCTTAAAGATCATGTAGTTTTAAATTTTAGAAAAAAGGCTCCTTTAAATTCTTTATCTATGATGACTTTTTCAGGTGCTCGAGGTAATTTATCACAAGTACGACAATTAGTAGGTATGCGTGGGTTAATGGCTGATCCTCAAGGAATTATTGTAGAGGTTCCCATTAAAACTAATTTTAAAGAGGGTATAACACTTACAGAGTACTTAATTTCTTGTTTTGGTGCAAGAAAAGGATTAGTGGATACAGCTTTAAGAACAGCTACATCAGGTTATCTTACTCGTCGATTAGTTGATGCTGTGGAGTACATTATTATTTCGATTATTGACTGTCAAACTGATCATGGTATATCAATAAAAAATATTTATAATAAAAACTCATTAATAGGAAGAGTTTTATTTAATGTATCTTCAAATAGTACTTTTGATAAAAAAAAAATAAATAATCATGTTCCATTTTTTTATAATAAAGAATTTTTAAATTTTTCCAAAAATACTAAAAGTTTAATGGAAAAAAACCAAATTATTTCTTTTAGTATGGCAAACAAATTATATAATAAATATAATGATGTTTATATAAGATCACCTTTAACATGTAGAGCTTTTAAATCTATATGCCAATTATGTTATGGTTGGGATTTAGCAAAAGGATATTTAGTTGATATTGGAGAAGCAGTCGGTATTATAGCTGCTCAATCTATTGGTGAGCCAGGTACTCAATTAACTATGCGTACTTTTCATACTGGAGGTGTAGGTGTATTTTCTGAAGCATTATTAAAGGTATATAAAGCACCTTTTTCGGGAATTATAAATCTTCCTGAAAATTTATCTGGGCATATGATTAGAACACAACATGGTGAAATTGGATATATATTAAAATATAGTTCAATAAAGTCAACACGAATTCTTTTAGAAATTATAAATGAAAAAAATAATAACTCTTTATTTCACCTACAAGAAAACCAATTACCTCCTGGGAGTGTTTTAATGGTTCAACAAGGCCAAAAAGTTCAAATGAATGATATTATTGCGCAAACGTCAGAAAAATTAAAAAAAACAGCAATACCTACGGAATTTTTTTACCCGTTTCAGTCAAAATTGGATGGAGAAACTTATTTTGAATCTATAAATCTTTTTCAATTAAAAAATAAATTTTTTTCTTTATTAAACCAAGAAGATATTCAACAATTTTTTAATATTTCTTTAAATGGCTTGGATATGGAAAATGATCCTTCATTGAATATCTCAACACAAACTCCAATTTTAAATGAAGTCAGTAATTTTTGGTTATTTTCAGCACAAAATCAAAAATTAAAAAATTATAAAGGATTTACTCTATTAAATAGTTTTTTACGAGTTGGTGATTTAATTTCTTATGATACACCTCTATACCAAATTAATTTTTATGTACCTTTTCAAACAAGAATGAAGCAATTAAATTCTAATTTAATTTATGAGAATTTTTCTATAAATTTACCAATTAATGATACAAAATTTCATAAAAATTTTTATTCTTTTTTTAAAAAAACACGCACAACTATATTTGGAACTTTTTTTAATATAGATAAGCAACAACAATTTTCTTTTTTTTGGTATTCAAAAAAATTGTTTGTAGGCAATTTATGCTTTTTTCTTCTTTCTGAAAAAACTTTTTTTATTAAATCAAATGTAATAAATGCTAAAAATTCTATTTATTTTTGTGGGAATCTTTTGTATCATTCTTTTTATTTTTTAAAAATAAAGAATGATTTAAAATTAAAGTTTTATTATTTTTATATGTTTAAACTTAATAATAAATTTTTATTAAATAAATTTACTTTAATTTTTTTGAATAATTTATGTGATTTTTCAAAAAAAACAGGAAATTTTTCTATATTTTATAAAATGCCACAATATCAATTTATTGATAAAAAATATGTAAAAAAGTATTATAAAAACACTAAACAAGTTAATTTAAAAAAAAATATAGAGTTCTTATTAAGTTTTTCTTTTAGACTAAAAAGAAAACTAAGCAAAATAAAACAAAATCCTTTTATTTTGTTTAGTTTATATAATACCAAAAATATTTTAATAGAGAAAAAACATTTAACAAAAGTATTTAATTATAATAAATCTTGGATTATTGTTTTAAACCAAAAAAAGAAAAAAATTATTCCTTTTATTCATTATAATTTATCTTTACAAAATTTTTATTTATTGAAAAATCATATTTTCTCTAATTTATCATTGGAATTTCAAACATTATCTATAAATTATTTACATTCTACACAACTAATATATCTAAATACTAAAAAAACTAAAAATAAAATTATTTTTTATAATAAACAAGAAATAATTGATTCAAATATAAAAATATTTCAATTTTTTTTAAATAATTTAAAAAAATTAAACATAATAAAAAAAATTGACAATAATTTAATCTTTTATAAATTATACCGATTTAAAGTATCAAATAATAAAAAAAATTATTTAATTAACTCAAAATTATCTTTAACTCAAAAAACAAAATTTTATATTATTTCTATTAAAAAAATAAATCAAAAAAATATTCCAAATAATCTTAATGTACAAACACCATTACCTTTTTTATCTAATAAAAAAAAATTTTTACGATTAAATAAAACATCACCTATCGATACAAAACAAAATATACTATTTAATTCATATAAAAAAACCCCTTCTCAAGAAATAAAATATAATTTTATCTTTTATCCAGGGTGGTTCTTTTCTAAAAATTTAATAAAATTTAATTATAATTTAATATCTAAAAAAGAAAAAAATTTCTTTTATAATGGATTTTATGGTAATCAACTATTTAAATTAAAAAAAATTCAAAATAAAAGTTATCAATTACAAAATTTTTCTTTAATTTATTATAATAAATTACAAGATAACTTATTTAATAAAAAAACTAAAATTAATTTATATAATAATCATTGGGTTATTCCTAATATTAATTTAATAACAAAATATAAATATTCAAAATATTTTGGTGATTTAATTCGTATAGAAGAATCAGCTAATTTTAAATATTGGAGTAATCTATCATCTAATGATATTATAACTTTAAATCTTCCTTCACAATGCATTAATTTAAAATTAAATTTAGGTTATATTTTAAGATATAATCAAATAATTTTTAATAATAATTTGATGCCTTTTAATGGTAAAGTTATAAAAATAAATAGGTATCAATTAACATTTCGTCGTGGAGTTTCTTTTTTAATATCAAAAAATAACGCTTTTTTTATTTCTCATAAAAATTTAATATTTAAGAATCAAGTTCTTTTTACACTTAAATCAAGAAGATTAGAAACACAAGATATTGTACAAGGTATTCCAAAAATTGAACGTTTTTTTGAAGCACGAGAAAATCCAATAGATGATGATAATTTAACAGTTCAAAATAAATTAGAAATTTATTATGCAAATGCTTTAGAGATTCTTCCTATAACGGATTATAATTTTCAATTATCATCTCAATTATTTATACATAAATATTTATATTTTGCTTATAATGATTCAAAAAATAAAATACAAAAATATTTAGTTGAAAATATTATAGAGGCTTATCGTAATCAAGGAGTATTTATAGCAGAAAAACATGTTGAAATTATTGTGAGAGAAATGACAAACCGTGTGAGAATTTTACATAGTGGCTCAACAGGGTTTTTACCTGGAGAATTTATTCAATTAAATACTGTTTTAAACATTAATAAAAAAATACAAATTATGAAAAAGTATCCTGCAATATTTGACCCAATAGTTTTAGGTATCACAAAAAGTGTATTTTATTCTGAAAGTTTTTTATTAGCTGCAAGTTTTCAAGAAGTTACTCGTGTTTTAGTACGAAATTCTTTTAATAAAAAAACAGATTTTTTATTAGGATTGCATGAAAATTTAATTATAGGTCAGTTAATTCCAGCAGGTTCAGGGATTTAATTGTTTTTTTTATATAAACAAATTATAATTTGTTTATATAAATTAGGTTTTTAGCTCAGTTGGTAGAGCTTCTGCCTTACAAGCAGATGGCCATCGGTTCAAATCCGGTAAAACCTAGAAAATTATTTTATTTCGTTTCTTTTATACGATAATGAGATGTAACAATCTGTTTCATTGTTCTTGTTATTGTTATTGATAGTAAATTATTACTTTTATTAGTAAATAAATAGAAAAAATTTTCTATTTTTTTATATTATGTCTATATTTTCTTGGATTGATAAAGAAAAAAAAGAGAAGAATAATGAACCAAAATTTAAGTTTCCTGAGGCACTTAAACCTAAGAGAAGTATTGATGATATTAGGTTATGGACTCGTTGTGAAAACTGTGGTGTCATTTTATATTTAAAACATTTACATCATAATAAACAAGTTTGTTTGGGATGTAATTTCCATTTAATAATGAATAGTTTTGAACGAATTGAACGATTTCTTGAGGTTGAAAATTGGACTCCAATAAATGAAAACCTTTCAGCAGGTAACCCTTTAGGCTTTACTGACCAAAAATCATACAATGAACGATTATTAGAATCCCAAGAAGCAACTGGATTACAAGATGCTGTACAAACTGGAACTGGTTTTATTGAAAATATTCCATTAGCTATTGGTGTAATGGATTTTAATTTTATGGGTGGTAGTATGGGTTCTGTTGTTGGAGAAAAATTAACTCGTTTAATTGAATATGCAACAATTAAAGGTTTATCTTTAATCATATTTTGTGCATCAGGTGGTGCTCGTATGCAAGAAGGTATTTTAAGTTTAATGCAAATGGCTAAAATTTCTGCAGCTTTAAATCGTCATCAAAATACAGCTAAACTTCTTTATATACCTGTTTTAACATCACCTACTACTGGTGGAGTTACAGCAAGTTTTGCAATGTTAGGAGATCTTATTTTTGCTGAACCAAAAGCACTTATAGGTTTCGCAGGTCGACGAGTAATTTCACAAACACTTCAAGAACAATTACCTGAAGATTTCCAAACAGCTGAATATTTATTACATCATGGATTAGTTGATTTAATTATTTCAAGATTTTTCTTAAAACAAGCTATCGCTGAAACAGTTATATTATTTCAACAAGCACCTTCTAAAGAATTAGGTATTATAGAATTTTTTGAACGACGTAAATTAACAAAAATAGAAGAAGAATTATTAAGACGTTCAGTTAAAAATGAATATTCTGCTTTTGTTGAATTAGTTAAATCTTTTATGTCATTTATTCCTGGATATAAAGAAAATTCAGTATTTAATTTACCTTTTGTAGAAGCTTTTAAAAAATGTACAAATCCAAGTAATTTTAAATCATTAAAATTTTTATCTTTAAATTAAAAACTAGTTATTATATGTTAACTAGTTTTTAATTAATAAACTAATATTTTTTCATATTATTACTATAATATATAGTAAAAAAAGAGTTTTGGGTTGAGTTCTTAAGGGCTTACACCTATAAAAATGATGAGCTCTGGGTTCGAGTTCCTGGTTCTCCTTTTTTTAAATTTTAAATTTTAATTATTAATTTTTTAAGCCTCTAATAGGTTTACTTAATATAAACATGATTTTTTTTAATTATGTATTATATTATATAAAAAAAAAAAAAATGCTTATGGTTAATAAGCTCTTCAAGAAAGAAAATGTGAGTTTGGTGCCACCGTATCCTTATGAAGAATTAAAAAATCTGAATAAAAAACAAATAAAAAGAGTTCTTTTGTTTTTAATTAAATTAGAAAAAGCAAAAGCTTGGATAACGAGAAATAATTTGATCTATATAGATCCTTATATTTTACCACAAAGAGAAGAATATAGCGAATATTATAATAAAAATCAATTAATATTAATTGAAGCAAAATACAATATTAAGCTATTATGGATTAAATTTTTAAATCTTTTTAGAAATGAGTGGTTTTTAATACGTTTATTTTGGTGCCATCCTGTTTGGTACTTATTAGGGTATTTTAATGTTATAAAATCAAAAAGAATATATTCTTTTTTAATAAAAAAATTTAATTTTCAAATATTTTCTCATCGAGTAGAGATGCATGTTTTAATTAATGATATTCCAAAAAATAGAAGTGTTATATCTTCTTTTATACCTTTTATATTATCAGGGATACAATTATTTATTATTAAATATAAACCACATATCATTCCTAGTCATTTAGGATACAGTTTACCCTTTTTTAGCCCACCAATACAAAAAATAAAATGGGAAACTTTAACTTTATCAGAAATTGCTTTAGAGATTTTAGCAAAAGAAAAAAATAAAATAACTTTTTGTGGTGATCATATTTTAGTTCGAAGAAAAAAATATCCTAGGTTGTTTGGTAATATTATTGATAATGGTCGTATATTAATAACAAAAGATATAAATAATAATAAATTTAAATATAAACCGTTACGCGCTTTTTTCGCAGACTTAGATGTATTTCCTGTGAGATTAGAAAGTATTCATGAACCGATAACAACATTAGTTGATTTAGAACGTTTAACAAAATATATAAAAATTAAAGCATCTGATGATGCATTATATTATTTAATAAAACAAACTGAACTTTTTAAAGATAAATCTTATTTAAATTTTTTAATTAAACATGAATACTTTCATACTGAAAATATTTATGATTTTTGGTTAGCTCTTCGCGAAGCAATTTTAAAAGAAAGTCAAAATAAAATAATATTTACTACATCAGGAAAAAACCTAAAACTTGAAAAAGATAAAAATAAAGGTAAAAATAAAGGTAAAAATAAAGATAAAAAAAATCCTGATTCTGATCAAACTAAATGGGATAGTAAAGATTTTTTATTAGATAATAGTATAATAAATCCACCTAGACTAGTTAGACCTAAGGAATTAAATAGAAATGTGTCGTTATTAAAAAATGAAAATAAGTTAGATCCAAAAAATAAAGCTTGGCCACTTATTAATTTAGATGAATCTACGCCACCAACTAACACAAAATCACCCTCAAAGCCTAATATACAACTTTTTCATAATGAAGTAAATAAAAGATTAATTGAAACAAAAAATGAGCTAGTTGCTGAATTTGCCAATAATTTAAATATAAAAAATGAGCAATTGATTAAAAATATTCGTTATAATATTTTTTCAGATGGTAATATTCCTATAAATAATCGAGATAGTATTAAAACAAAAATTTCTTTAAAAAATAAGAGAAACATAAAAAGATACCAAAAAGATTCTAATTTTTTAAAATTAAAAGAAAAATTTGAAGATAATAATAAAAATAACAATAATTATACAAATCTATTTAATTCTGATTTATATGAATTTTTAAAAAAAGATCCAACTTTTTTCAATGAAGCTATAATTAATTTTGATGAAAAACAACATAATTTTATTAAGGATAGTAGAATTTATATAAAACCACGTATAAGAACAGGTTATAAATATCCAGATTCTACTTTAAATGAAGTTAGATGTTTACGTTTTTATGAATATTTAACTCAATTTAAAAAAGATGTTACAATTAAAATTGAGTTACCTGAAAATTTCTCAATTACTAAATATTTTCCTGTAAATTTCCCAAATATTCCAAAACAAGATCAAGTATCTATTGCTACAGCAATTAGAAAGCTTCCTGGTAAGAAAACAATTGAATCGGATGAAATAGAATTATCTAATTATTTACAAACGTCTCGCAACCCAAAAGAGTTTTTAACTCCTGATGAACAAGAAGAACTTGAAGCATACCCAGATCTTAAAGAAGAACCAGAAACATTATCTCATAATTATAAAGGTCCTGGTGTATCTATAAATGAAAATGATGATATACGACTATCTTCTAGTGAAAAAGCTATTAAAAAAGTAGCAAAAGATATGGGTGAATTTTATCGTGGAGAGTCAACTAAAGATGAAAAACAACATGAGCATAAAAAAGATAAATTAAAATCGCTGGATAAAAATGTTTTAAGATCATGGTTATTTAGTTTTATATCACCAGATAATCCAACTTATCGCAAAAATATAGTAGCAAATGAAAGCGAGATAATCAGTTACATGAATCCAAAAGAGATAAATCGTCGTGCATTTAATAGTTTAGATTTTCATAGAAAATTTTCTAGTGAACATGAACAATATGTTTTTCGAATATCAACAAAATCTTATTGGCGTAAATGGGGTGTTTTTCCGTATTATCCAACTCATATAGATTCAATAACGTATAAAAACCCATTTATCTCTGCACAACCACGCGGTTTTTTAATAGGTTATTCTGATATTCAATGGTTTCAACGACAAAATATTGAAGATTCTTTTATTTTTTCAATATGGAAAGAAGAAGCTTATGATAAATGTGATGATAATGTTGAAAATGCTAGCTATGAACGAAAAAGCTCTTTGTCTGATTTAGAGGGTTATGTGTCTAGTGTATTGCCAATGACTCAATTTTATTGGCCATGTAATGAAAGACCTAAGCTTAATTTTAATTTTTCAAATGAATTAGATTATAGCCCTAGTCAAAATGAATTGGGAGTTTTAATAAAAATTTTTAATTCAATAAATCTTCCTCATACTGCAACAGCAAAAAAATATTCTAATTTTGGTAATATTTTAAGTAATAATTCATCTTTAAACTCATTGTATAATGATAGTACACTTGTTTCGGATGTATGGGAACCCATAACTCATCAAACTTGGTTAGCTATTTCTTATATAGCTTTTGGTTATTTAGGGGGAATGCTTATTAAAGCTGTTGCTGCTGTTTATAGTGCTGAATTTTTAAAAATTTTAGTTAATTTATTAAAAGATACAGGCTATTTACCACCACAACTTAAAAAAGAATTTGATATTTTACTTGGTTTTACTGATCCGGGTTATCGCATTGCAAAAGATTTTCGTAAAGGACTTGGTGATATAGTTGGAATAGAAAATTATATTATAAGTCTTGTCGAAATTGTTTTATATTTGCGCGGTGGTTTACATAATGATGATATTGCTCGAGATGCACAAACATTATTATTAGTTGGTCCACCAGGAACAGGAAAAACAATAATAGTTCATGCGTTAGGGTTAGAAGCAAAGGTACCAGTTCTTACATTAACACCTCAAGGGGCTCGAGAGCCTGATGCGTTAGATCGTTTATTTAGAAAAGCACAAAGTTTAGCTCCGTGTATTGTATTTTTTGATGAAATAGATAGCATTGGTTCTAAAAGAAATGGTGTTTTAGGTTTTGAAGATGGGCTTAATGATGATTTTTTAAAAAGATCAATAAATGACGAAATATATCAAGAAAAACCAAATCTTGTAGGAAACGTTCAAGAAATAAAACCTTCTCTTTTAAATGATAAATCAGAAATTCATAAAGTTATTAATAGAGATGTACAAAATTATTTAATAAAACAAACTGAAGATGATTATTATAGAGTTGGTGTACTTTCTAGATTATTAGTTGAATTAGATGGTATTAGTCCTCGTAATAAAATTGTAATCATTGGTGCTACAAATAGAGTTGAAGTTTTAGACCCTGCTTTATTAAGACCTGGTAGATTTAATCGACATATGAGAGTATCTTTGCCAAATCAAACAAAAAGATTAGAACTTTTAAAGTTTTATACAGGTAAATTAGGTTATAGTAATTCTATACCATGGGATTATTATGCTAGATTAACTTTTGGGTTTAGTGCTGCTGATATATCAGCCATCATGAATGAGTCGTGTATGAAAGCAATAACAAATAAAACAATTCATAGCATAGAAACAATAGAACATGGGATTGATAAAATAACCACTAATACAATATTAAAACCAACTTCAAGTGAAAAATTAAAAATTGTTAATAATAAAGAAATAGATTATTATTTTTCTACTGTACGTGGCGCTTATTATCAAGCAGGAAAAGCTCTTGTAGGAAGTCTATTAAAATATCACCCTTCTATTATGATACTTCATCTTTGGTATCGTGAGTATAGTATTCGTTATAATCAAATACAACTTACCGCATTAGTAGAATGGCTAAAATTTGTGTATAGAGGTGAATTAGAACATCAAATAATTGGCTCTTTTGCTGGTAAAGCAGGAGAATTCATTTTTTTACAAAGTTTAGATGATATTTTATTAAAATCTGAAATTTCTGATATGGGTGTACAAGAATGGAAAATAGCACAAGCTCTTATCCATTTACTTGTTGATAGATGGCAGTTATACGCACCACAAATGATGTTGTTACAAGAACAATTACCATTATTACATGATTATAATAATTTTGCTTTTAATGCAATCAAAGAACAATATTTTTATGAAATGTCACAAATAATTGAAGCTACTCCAAATGGACAGATTTTAATAGATGATTCACAAAATCCTCAAACATTATTTCCACTGGCATGGTGGCAATTAAAGGTACATGAACAGTATCTAACACTTGAACTCCAAAAATGGTATTCTATTTGGCTTCCTGACCCAGAAGAATGGAAATTTAATTCGCAATGGGTTTCTCCTGATTCTACTTATCACCAAAATCAAACTAAATCTGATGTTAAGCTTGGAACTAAATATAAAGATTTAGTTTTAGTAATTCGTGATTATCAAATTCATTCTATAATTCTAGAAGCTTTTAATATTTCTTTTTTAATTATAACAGATTATCGAGAACTATTAGATCAACTTGCTTTTCAATTATTACATGATGAAGTATTACGTGAGTATAAAATTAATGAGATTTTTGCTAATTTTGGAATAAATCGTGAAAAATGGAAAGAAAATTTAAATAATTCTTTAGAATTTAAAGAATTACCAAAGGATTACATGATATTATATCCTTCTTGGGGTGAGTTTTCAGCTAAGCCTACAGTAAAATGGCTAAATATCGCAGCAATGTTAAATACTAATGATTTAGATACTAATGATTTAGATACTAATGATTTAGATAACACAAAAGATTAAGAAATTAACCTAAAGATTATATTTCTTTAGGTTAATTTCTTAATCTGCTGCTATGGTGAAATTGGTAGACACATAACTTTCAAAAAGTTACAGAATATTCTATATCGGTTCGAATCCGATTAGCAGTAAGGAAAAAAGGTCAATTTTATATTCGTAAGTTAATTATTTTTTTTTTATGGCGAACGACGGGATTTGAACCCGCGAATGATGGAGTCACAGTCCACTGCCTTACCACTTGGCTACGCCCGCCTTAAATTTTTAAATATTTAGCGGATAACGGGAATCGAACCCGTACCATTTGCTTGGAAGGCAAAGACACTACCTTTATGTAATATCCGCGCTTTTTATAGTTAATAGCTAATTTAATTTTTATATAATTAAATTATAATCTAGTTGGGTTACTAACTCAATGGTAGAGTATTCGGCTTTTAACCGACAAGCTCCGGGTTCAAATCCCGGGTAACCCAAAAATTATTTTTTTAATTTCTAATATATTTAAAAATGAAAAAATATGTTTAATCACTCTTTTTTTAATATTTATAAATTATTAATAAAAAATAATAAAATAATAAATAATAAATGTAAATCTAAATATTTATGTAGTATTTCAGGTGGTCAAGATTCTATGTTTTTATTTTACTTATATTTACATTTATATAAACAATGGGATTTTGATTTATGTCTATTAAATTGTAATCATTTATGGCAACAAAATAATTTTATACAATATAAAGAAATATATAAAATAAGTTATATATTTAAAATTTCTTTATATTGTAGCATAAATGAAAATAAAATCAAAAAAGAAATTAGTGCACGTCATTGGCGTCAATATAGTTTTAATAGAATAATGATTATTGAGAACTGTTGTAATTTATTAACTGGGCATACAGCACTGGATAAAATAGAAACAGCATTTTTTAATATAATAAGAGGAACAAGTCCTAAAGGAATTTCTAGTTTAAAATCTGAGAAAAAATTAAAAATAAATTTTATTACTAATAATTTTTCAAAAAAAAATTATAAATATTTAAATTTTGATCATTCTAAAAAAATTAAAAATAAATTGTTAAATAATAAAAAATATCAATTATATATAATAAAAGATATTTTTCCATTTATTAACAATTTTCCATATTCTTTAAAATTTGATAATAACCAAATTTTAAAAAAAAAGATATTATTAATAATAGTAATATCTTATATCTTTTTTAAAAAACTAAAATTTTATAATATATTATTTCGTCCTCTTCTTTTTTTGCATAGATATGATATTATTAATTTCTGTAAATATTATTTTATTCCTGTTAATTGTGATTTTAGTAATAATAATTTCGATTTTTCAAGGAATTTAATTAGACATTATTTTTTTAAATCATTTAGAATAAAATTAAATAAAAATTTTGATGTAAATTTTAATAAATTTTTAAATATTTTAATAGAAGAACAAGAAATTTTAAATATTATTTTTATTAATTTTTTTTTGAAAAATAAGATAATAAAAAAAAATAATTTTTTATTATTATCAAATGCTTTACAACGATTATATATTTTTATTTTATTAGAAAATTATTTGTTGATTAAATGTACATTTAATCAGCTTAATAATATTTTATTGATTATTTAGTATTTAAATTAATTTGCCAAGAACCAGATTTGAACTGGTGACACAAAGATTTTCAGTCTTCTGCTCTACCGACTGAGCTATCCCGGCTCTTTTTTTATAGGTCTTTGATATTATAATATATGTTTACTTTAGCTAAAATCTCACAAATACTTCTTATTTTTTTTTCTTTTTGTGTTATACATTTTATAGCTCCACAAAAGAATAAAATAAATAATGATACTTTTAAAAGATGTCATAAAAGTGGATTTTTTTCTAATCATAAGCAAGTATTTTTGTTTATAAATCGCATGAATATTATATTAATATCTTTATATTTTATTTTTTCTATCTTAAATAATAATGTATAAAATAATATTCTGAGATGGAAGGATTCGAACCTCCGAATGGCGGGATCAAAACCCGCTGCCTTACCACTTGGCGACACCTCATACATCCTCCATATAATTAATATTATATTTTTTTTATAACTTCTATATTAATTATATTTTAGAAAATCAAAATATTGTATAGTTATAAATTTTGGAATTCATTATATACAATATTAAAACATTATAAAAATTACATACATATTTATGTATGTAATTTTTATAAATCATAAATGCAATCTAAATTTTGCATTTTATTTAATTATTATTTTTTTATTTAAAATATGTCTCGTTATAGAGGTCCACGATTACGCATTTTACGTCGTTTAGGTTATTTACCAGGATTTTCAAAAAAAAAAACTCAAAATTTATCGAAATTTAAATGGCGTAAAAGAAACTTTAGAGAATCTCAATATTCTATTCGATTAAAAGAAAAGCAAAAATTAAGATACAATTACGGTATTAATGAACAACAATTAATTAACTATGTACGTGAAGCACGTCGAAGAAAAGGATCTACAGGTGAGATATTATTACAGCTTTTAGAAATGCGTTTAGATAATATTATATATAACTTAGGATTTGCACCCACAATTCCAGCTGCACGCCAATTTATTAATCACGGTCATATTCAAATAAATAATAAAAAAATGGATATTCCAAGTTATAATTGTAAAATTAATGATATTATTTCAGTTTCAAATAATTCTATAGAAATTCTTAAAAAAATATCAACTTCCAATTCTTTAAAATTTTTTAAAAATTCTTTATATTTAGAATTGGATAAAGAAAATTTAAAAGCTCAAATTCTTAATATAATTCCGCGCAATTTAATAAAACTTCAAATAAATGAATTATTAGTAATTGAATACTATTCTAGAAAAATATAACTATAATTTAAAATTTTAGTTATATTGCGATTATGATGAAATTGGTAGACATGCAAATTTGAGGGGTTTGTGGGAAATAGCCCATCTCGGTTCAATTCCGAGTAATCGCAACATAAATTAATAATAGAGTTAATAAACTATTATTAATAAAAAAAATCCTTAGTAGCTCAGTGGTAGAGCGGTCGGCTGTTAACCGATTAGTCATAGGTTCAATCCCTATCTGAGGAGATAATTACAACTAAGTATAGTAGTAATGGTTGAATTTTTTATTTAATAGTTTATAGTTATTATGTACAAATGA